GGTTGATTATCAATTGATTTTGCGATTTTTATTTGAAATAACGATTTATTTGAAATAACGAAAAGATAACTAGTAATTCGTGCCATTATCACTAAAATCTATATGCGTGTGGATATCAATATTACCTACCACTCGCACTCTGTTACAACGAGGCGATTCCAATTTAAAATCTAAACAGAAAGTGTTTGAATGAAATCAGAAGAATATGTATGCTGTATTTCGTTTCCCTGGGATTGTAGTTCAATTGGTCAGAGCACCGCCCTGTCAAGGCGGAAGCTGCGGGTTCGAGCCCCGTCAGTCCCGACAAATAACCAATAATCCAATAAAAAAAAATACATCAATTCATCTCTTCATTTTCTATAATCTGTAATAAGGGGTACAAATAGCAGAATTTCATTCCCAAAGTGGATCCTTAATATTAATATTATTTTATATAATTTATTTTCTTTATTTTCGTTTTTCATCAAAGCAAATACAAATAGGGTCATTTTCATTTCATTTCTTCAACTAGTATCGATAGAGATGGATAAAGACACATGTGGATTAGTACAATTATTGGTAGCATCATCTTCAGGATTCCAAGAGCTACCTCACTGAATTTTGCCTTTTCGATTCCTCCCGATCCGTATAATGAAATCGAATCGAGTACCCTATCTTTCCCGGTAGCACATACACAAATGGAATTCTTATTTGTACGGTACAAAATGACTTAAATTCTTTTGATAAAATCCTTTTAATCGGAAAAGTCTCTTCTTTATTCTTTTTTGGCTCTGATTTTGTGTAACCTCAATTATTTGAAACAATCTATCTCATTCAAATTGTACACTGAAGTTTTGATATATTATATGGAATATGGATCCCATTCCTAATTCAATCAAGTAAAGAGTATATTAATAAAAGAAAAATCAAATAAGGACCCTGCCTCTCTTATAGAGAGAGGAAATCGATAATCTTTTTTAAGGATTTATGCCGAAGAAAAAACAAACTATAAAAAAGTAAATTTGGTAGAATATTCGATTTTTTTTTTATACTGTACTAGGACTTATCTTTATCGCACTTTTTTTTGTTTGTTTGTAACTTATGTAAGTTTAAAGAGGATTAGATGATACTTAGTCAGATGATTGTATAAGGAAGGAGATAGTTTTATAGAAAAGAATAGAAAAGATAGAAAAGAAAGAATGGAAAAGAATGATAAATAAAGTAACAAAGTAAGAAAATTTTCGATTGGGTCAGGAATACTTTTTTGGATTTGGTATGAATAAATGATCTTTCTATGTTATACTATTCAATTCTCGACGATAAATCGATTTGAGAGTTCAGATATTGTTATTCATGATATTGATCTGATTTGATATCATCGAGATGGAATTCATCCCATTGAATTTAGAGGCGAAAGATTTATCATCTCTTATGGGATTAAATCCCGAATTATTGTGAAGTAAAGAAAAACGAAACGATGACATTATGGAAGTAAATATTCTCGCATTTATTGCTACTGCACTGTTCATTCTAGTTCCTACTGCTTTTTTACTTATAATATATGTAAAAACTGTTAGTCAAAGTGATTAATTTGAATGAAACTTGACTTCTTAGTTCTTATCAATATCAAGAATTAACGAAATAAAATGAAAATAATTCCAATTTTGTGTTTTAGCTGAAATGAGCGAACTAGAATCAGCAGGATTCTATGAGACCCGATAGTATGGTAGAAAGTAATATATTTACTACCATACTATCTATTTTTGTTATTCTAGTATACTAGAATATAAAGTGGTACTGGGCTTAATATGGATCAATCTAGAATGTCATCTTCATATATAGATAGATATCTAGACAATAGATATTAATTATCTATATGGAATGTAGATAAGGTTCAAATTGGATTTCTTTTTTTCATATGTTTGATTTGTGTTGGTTCCAATTAATAATTAATCTGGAATAGTTGAAAGGCGCCTCTTACTCTTATGATTCTAATTCCTGGATTTCTTATTATTGTCAATATGAATCCCGGAATCCATTGAAATAATCAAATCAATGAAAAGAAAAAAAAAGAATAGTCGGGGTATGTATTAATAAAAGAAAATCAAGAAATCTTTTTTTAGCATTCCATTGATTGAACAGTTGACAAATCATCCAAGGAAAGGAGTTTTTTTCATATTTCGACGAAAAGAAAAGGATTAGTAAACCTCGCCAATTTGAAATCTTTGAATCATAATATGAAATGAGTCAAGTCAATAAAGTATAGCATAAATCGAATTTATAAATTTATAAAACGAAAATAATAAAAAAAATACTAAACTAAGTACTAAGTACGCAATATGTGACTTCTCCAAGAAAATATCTTAGTATGCGGAGTATCCCCTTAGAGAATCAGTATGTCTATTTTATTTCCCGTAGAAAATCTTAATTTAATAACTTTTAAATAACTAAAAAAAGAACTACTTTCTTTTGTCTTTGAACCAGAAAAAGGCAAACAAATAAAAAGTAAAAAAGGTCCCGCTGTTCCTTATTATCCATATATAACTCTGATAAGAGCCGGTTTATCATAATATAATAAAGAATTTAGGAAGAATTCGGTTGGAATAACTTTCCTATCATTTGTATTCTTTTTACTTTTGAAGTATGAACACTGGAATCATTAAAATATTTATTTGATTATGATTAAAAGGGTATTATTCAAATATTATTCATATCGAATCGAATAGAATTTTGAAATTGAATTCAATTATTGAATTCAATTTCAATATTTCACTATAAATTGTTCAATTTAAAATTTAAAATAGTTAAATTTAAAAGTCTTTGCGGAACGATCTATAAAAGAATTGATAGAGTTGCATTTCTCAACTCAATTAGTAGTATCCCTAGATCAATTAGTAGTATCCCTAGAGTCCACTTCTTCCCCATACTACGAGTGAAAGGGAAAATGTAAAGACTACCATCAAAGCAGCCCAAGCGAGACTTACTATATCCATGTGAATTATGTCCCCTATCTCTATGAATATGAAGGAATTTTGCTAGTATTGTTCACTTTTTTCCATTATTTTTCACTAATAATAGTGACTATTAATAATAATAGTCACTAATAATAATATTATTATCGCTGGTGCAGAGTAAAAAAAAAGATTTTGTCCAATACCATTGATAAAACAATCCAAAAAATCTAATTCAATTAATTATAAGAAGTTCTTATATGAGTGCTAGTAGAATCGGGAAAGATTAAGGGCAAACAAAATCAAAATAAGTAGCGGCGCTCTTGGAAATATCACGAGTCTTTTTCCTCCGCTGTTTCTATTGGGGACAATCTATCAGCAAACCAGAATAAGGTATTTCCCCTCTTTTGTTGATCAGGCGACACCCGGATTTGAACTGGGGAAAAAGGATTTGCAGTCCCCCGCCTTACCACTCGGCCATGTCGCCAAGGCAATAGAAAATAGAAATCAAAAATAGAAGAAAATATCCTCCCCCTTCTTTGTTTTTTCTTACTAAACTTCTTTTTTTTGCAATTGTATCTTGAATCCCATTTTTCTTAATCTGAATCCCTTTCCTAAAACTAAAAAAAATCCTTCTTTTTTTGGATTGGATCCATCTCTTTGATTACTTTTCTATAGTATGTCAAAACACGCACTATCTGAATTCTTTCTCCTTTCTATTGAAAGGAAAAATTTAATGTGAATTTTCAGTGACAAAAGCCAAAATTCAGGACAAATTGGAACCGTTAACTATTGAATGAAAATTCATGAACGATTCTCGAATTTGAATCTAAAATTGTATTTCCCGAATTATAATTATATAAGAAAATCAAAATGGATATCTAACTATCCAGTATTGATTCTTTTCAATAATTCAATAAAAAAAATCAATAAAAAAAAAGCCTTATCCATTTCAATTATAACAACAATTATGAGTATATGTAAACCCCAGAACATAAATTATTACACGTATACCGCTAATCAGATATCTTATCTGTTTATGATTCCTATAGAAAATCGATATTTTGCTAGAACACGCCATGCGCTGTACAGAATAGACCCGCAATACAAGGAAAGACATATATAGGTAGCTATAGTTCTATCCGCGTATGCTTAATAAAGCCTTCTTCTGCGCTTGAACAAACTCTATTAAAATAAAAAAAAATATCTCTGAAAAAAAAAAGCAAAAAAGCTAAGTGTTAAAAAAACAATTTTATATTGTTTCTAACTATTGGATTTTTATCTCATCGAAGAGATAAAATCACGAATTATGTATTTCACTGGTATCTAATTGTATTGGAATATGTAATATCATAAATAATAGTAGAAATTGAATCCCTTTTTGTTATTCTATATAAAATAGAAAATTCCATAAGTCTAAGTTAAGTGGAATTTCTCAATTCTTTTCCAGTTGTATCTGTTGCAAATTCCAATTTGAGTAGAAAATCCAAATTCGCTTTACTTTATTCCTCCGTTCATACGTATTTCAGACATTCCATATTCATATATATTCATATATGGAGTTAGATAAAATTTTATGTGATTCTGTAAACCGAATAGCAATTCCATCAGTGCTGATCGATCCATATAATTGGATGAAAAACGATCCAATAATGGGATTTTTTTTTTCAATAAATGGGAAATTAAAAATGCTTGGGGATGGAAATGGGGGAATGTCTACAATACCTGGATTTAATCAGATACAATTTGAAGGATTTTGTAGGTTCATTGATCAGGGCTTAGCAGAAGAACTTTATAAGTTTCCAAAAATTGAAGATCGAGATCAAGAAATTGAATTTCAATTATTTGTGGAAACATATCAATTAGTAGAACCATCGATAAAAGAAAGAGATGCTATATATGAATCACTCACATATTCTTCTGAATTATATGTATCGGGGGGATTAATTTGGAAGAACAGTAGGGATATGCAAGAACAAACCATTTTTATTGGAAACATTCCTCTAATGAATTCCCTGGGAACTTCTATAGTAAATGGAATTTACAGAATTGTGATCAATCAAATATTGC